AGCAAACATATAATAACGGATTCGAAATTGTAACCAAGCATCGCCCATTGGTTCTATACCCGATTCATAACTAGAAAGCTTCTCTGGTCCTTTCCTAATCGGGGCTAAAACCGCGGAAATAAGAAATGCAAAAATAGGAATAACGTTTGATATTATTAGAAATGCCCAGAAAATATCATATTTGTAAAGCAGAAACATAGACGAACTCCTTTGAATGTCGAAAATATACCGAATTCCTCGATTAGAATTGGAATTCATTGTCAAGTCATCGGTAACAGGTTAGTCAAAACCAAAATGCATTTTGGTCGAACCACACAGTTTCACTTGTTTGCTGTGATGTCTCGTTTCTCGATTGTACTCCTATTTTCATTACACTTCCTTCGATTTTATTTCAGTATAGTATAAATCTCTTATACAAACAAAACAAATAAAACAAATAAAACTCTCTTGCTTTAACCTCGCTTCGGGCTTTTAGAAAAAAAAAATGAAAAATAGAATTCTCATTTTGATTTCGAATTTTGAAATTTTTAATATTCGAATTCGAAATTCAATCGATTTTCGATTCGATTTTCTATATATATTTTGTTTTCTGTTTATGAAAAGATCTTCGTTTTTCAAACGCGGACGTGTCGACAAATACAGTAATCCGCTCCTATATCCATGTGACTTACTATTCGGTTTGAGTGGGGTTAGGTCGGAGTTTTCATTTTTAACCGGATTCATGTCATGATTTTGCCTCCTTTACTGTCCACAATCAAAGAGTTAGTGAGACTTCTTTTCCTTGGTATACCCACTCATTTTTGGTGAATTTTTGGAGGCAAAATCATATGGAATTCACATACGAAAAAAATGAATTACTAAAAAAAATGGGTTTCTTTATCCGAGATTCGAAAAAAAAAAAAAATAATAACGATTGAAATGGGCTTTTGTTTTCCGTTTTATGTTCTGCTCTGAACGAGCCCCCCATAAGCAAGCTTATGGGAATGATTTTATTTCGATGAACCAAGCAACCACGAGCGACCGGTTACAAACAACAAAAAATACAGTAATTGAGTAAATGAAAACTATAGAACTTTTTGTATTTCAATTTTGATTATTATATTATTATAGGGCTATACGGACTCGAACCGTAGACCTTCTCGGTAAAAGAGATCGAACTTATTCTTATCAAAATGATTCGAACTCTTTCAAAGACCCAACATGCATTTTTTTTTTTTGCATTGGGCTCTTTCATTAACTGCTAGAAATATCAGTTAGTCTACCATATTTTTTTTCTTGACAGAAAAATAAGGAAATGGCTCCACGTGCTCGGATTCATTATTTGGATTGTGATATAGGAGCACTACCAAAGTGTTTCAAAGAAAGGTTATCTTGACGTAGGTTTGCTTCTGGCCTAGATTAACCTAAGTTAAATGGAGTCTCTATCATCCTGATTAAAGAATCAAATATGAAACTTCATACGCCTTAAGGTTCATAGGACAAAAAGAGAAATTTTGAGGTCCTTATACTCATTATGCCTAGCATTGAATAGACTAGGTATTCACCTTATCAATATCTCAAATCAATGATGGATTCCATTTGGTTCCTAAATGGGAACCTGAATCGAACCGAACCATTTGTCAGGCTATTGTTCTCTTGTTTTGTTCCCTAAAAATCCTGGAGTCAGACATTGATTTCTCAAAAAGATCAATTCTTTGATTGCATGATGGACTCTTCTGAAAAACATTGGCGCACGTGTAAACGAGGTGCTCTACCTAACTGAGCTATAGCCCTTGTGCTTGTGATACATATTTTATCATATTATGGAGATAATTTCTTGTCAAGATGAATATTCCATGATCCAACATCGTATCTCTTTGATCTTTTTGATTGGTATTGCTTCGAAGTCTTATTGCATTTATAATCCATCAATGGGAGGGGTCCTTTTTTTTCTCCTTATAATCATAAATGACCTACTTAACTCAGTGGTTAGAGTATTGCTTTCATACGGCGGGAGTCATTGGTTCAAATCCAATAGTAGGTAGAACTTATTAGATACCATGGTCAATGGTATCTAATAAGTTTTTCTACTTACTGATTTTGTATCTTTTCTATCCTATTCGATTTGATTTTCGAATTGAAACTCAAACTTTTTTCCTTACATCAGAATCCGATTCCACTTGATTGTATTTGATTGGATTCAATCGGAAGAATCCATATGTGTATAAACAAAAATTCTTTGGATTAGGATTATTCGATTCGGGCGCACCGACTAGTTACGAAATCACATTGAGAACCTCTACCCGTGTCCTAGCTCGTCTGAGAGCTAGATTTGCCTCAATTGTTTGTCTCTTACTTTCAGCTTTCCTCAAGCCGGCTTCCGCTATTTCAAGAGTTTGCTGAGCTTCTTGGGGATCAATGTCACTACTCTTCTCCGCATCATTTACTAAAACGGTGATCTCATTATTACCTATTCTAGCAAAACCGCCCATCAGAGCCATCGTTAACCATTGGTCATTAA